CCTTGTGATGCATTTTATTACATGTATAAATGTAGCATGACGAAAATAGACAGAGATATAAATGGAAGCCTTTTCTGTTGGATTTTTTATTTTATCAACTTCAACCGATTTTATTTCTATGGCACAGCGAATCCTATAGATATATATATAATGAGGATATAAAGGTACCAATCAGTACGAATTATTCTTTCGTACGGATATTATATGGAATAGAAAAAGTGTTTTTTTAATCACATATCATATTGTTTTTTGTCCCTAGTAATATTTTATGCGATTATCACATATCTATATTGATTTTTTCTGAAGGTAGTATCATCTAGAGAATAAATAACGAATAAATCGATATAGATAATGACTAGTAAAGAAGGATTAGTTTTGAACAATAGATGTCTTTCACATCCAACTATAGCAATGAGTAATCTCTTAATTTTTGAATGGCAGTTCCAAAAAAACGTACCTCTATGTCAAAAAAGCGTATTCGTAAAAATTTTTGGAAAAGGAAGGGATGTTGGGCAGCGTTAAAAGCTTTTTCATTAGCGAAATCTCTTTCTACCGGGAATTCAAAAAGTTTTTTTGTGCCGACAAATACAAATAAATAATCAAAAGTTAGAATAATATGAATCGGACTGACTCGAAAAGCGGGTTAATTTCGTTTAAAATATAAAATTAATAATTTCCATTCCCTAATGTTTTGAACTGATCAATATGAAATGGAACTATCTTCACTCTTATGGTATTAAAATAAGAATTCTTATGTCTATTGAATTCTAAAAATTTGTTTGAAAAAAAAAAAAAATAAATAAACACAAGATACAAAGTTTCACCTTTCTTTTGAGTATGTTTTATCATTTTCAGGATGGGGATTCTTATTTTCCCCATCAACCCATTTGTTACAATAATAATTTTTATTTTTCTTTTTTATATATCTTTCTATATCTATAGAAGAACAGGTATAAGATATTTAGTCAAAATCAACGGGTCGTTGAAACTAATTGATTAAGTTTAAAACTTGTTTTGTAACTTTCTGAATCATTATTTTTCTGAATCACTATATATACCCCGGCTTTCAACTCAATCGATAAAAGCCCTTTTCCTATTTAGGTGGATATTATGTACAAAGAATGTGTCAATTTTGAGTGAGCCAAAATCGATCCTATGTTTGGACTGGAAAATCAATCAAGAAATATATCGTTATAATATATCTATATATATATATATATTTCTTTTTATTTAGTTATTTAGAATTTTTTTTTAAGTATGGTACAATTCCGATAGCGATCGAAACTCTTTTGTTATCTGATATGTCCGGCCCAATACCTAATTGGTTTGCTAAATCCTAAGACAAATTATCTACACAACAAAAATCCTAACGTTCGATACAAAGCTATGCAAATATTTACAGAAATTCCTTGGATGTCGGACTAAAATTGTGATCCAAAAAAATCCTATTTTTTGGTCATTGATAAAATGAATTTTTTTTAGATTCATGAAATAAGAGAAATAAATCATTAAAAAATTAAAAAGGACATATTTTGAGTTCTATCCCTAGATACTAGATAGAGGGCGGAATAATCTCGTTACTTCCATTCTAGAGGGCATAAACTACGTGAAAACCCATTGTTAAGTTAAATATAACTGACATCCTAAAACGATAATAAGGACTATTATTGAAGATTTAAATCCCTTTAAATCCCTATTTAAACAAGTTTGTATTTATAAATTTTAATGTTTCCTAAATAATATTGGAGTGAATTGATTACTTCAATCTCGACGATTGAATATGAATAGGTTATTATCATTTCGAGCAAGCCGCTATGGTGAAATCGGTAGACACGCTGCTCTTAGGAAGCAGTGCTAGAGCATCTCGGTTCGAGTCCGAGTGGCGGCATGAGATCTTCTAAAATAGATACAATAAGTTCTATAATGAATTCAATTCCGGAGTTCCATTCCGTAATTTAGGTACCCTCCCCTTTTTAATAATTTTTATGATATTTTCGACTTTAGAACATATATTAACTCATATCTCCTTTTCGATTGTTTCAATTGTAATTACAATTTATTTGCTAACCTTATTAGTTGATGAACTCGTAGGACTATATGATTCGTCAGAAAAGGGCATGATAGCGACTTTTTTCTGTATAACAGGATTATTAGTCACTCGGTGGATTTATTCTCGACATTTCCCATTAAGTGATTTATATGAATCATTAATCTTCCTTTCATGGAGTTTCTACATTATTCATATGGTTCCGTATTTTAAAAAACATAAAAATCATTTAATCGCAATAACCGCGCCAAGTGCTGTTTTTACCCAAGGCTTTGCTACTTCGGGTCTTTTACCTGAAATGCATCAATCCGCAATATTAGTACCTGCTCTACAATCCCAGTGGTTAATGATGCACGTAAGTATGATGGTAGTGGGCTATGCAGCTCTTTTATGTGGATCATTATTTTCAGTAGCTCTTCTAGTCATTACATTTCGAAAAGCCATAAGGATTTT